AATAGAAAATTCCTACAACGCAAGAGATTATCCTATTTCCATATTAATTGAAGTAGATGCGAGGTCTATAAAATGTCTTTCGTAGTTGTAGAAGCAATTTTTGTTGATTTTCAATTTAAAGAATGGGTTAATTGTTCAGTACCAAAAGAGTAGTGGATAATATTCGACGAAAGGCAAAGAGTAAAGAATAAAATAATTAGAATCAGCAGTTGGTGTATATTCTTGTACTTGATTGAGAGCCAAAGGTCAAGTTACAAAGGTAAGGCTTTCCAATACGTAAGGGTCAAATAAAAGATCAAATAAAAGATAATAAATAATAATTTTTAGGTTTAAAGTCTAGTTAAACCAAACTTTTTTTTAATTCTAATGAACTTATTACCGAATCTAATGAGTTAAATTGAAAGTAAAGACAAAAGTTTTGGAAGGTTACTCTTTGCTATAAAATACACAATAGATTCGAGAGAATTAAAAACAAAATATGGAAGAAATGATTCAAATAGAAAATATTTTCTAATTTTATTCCATAATATAATAATTAAAAACGTGTTTAATTTTGTAGTGAAGTTCCAAGACCCAGTTCGTATTATTAGTTTCGACACAAGTTACTCATATTCAACGATTTAACCATAAGTTACTCAATGATATTCAATGAATCGGTTGATTGAAATCACAGGATGCATAGATATTACCGACGATAAGTCGATTTCATTTCCTATACCTTCCACTTTATCTGTGTTAGTGCCATCTATAATGATAGATGAATGCCCAACTTTCCATTAAAGTTATTGTTTCAATTGGTATTTTGACATATTCTACTAGTTTGTAAAAATGGAAACTTAAGTAAGGTAAGTGCTTTAGAAACATATGTATAAAAAAAAGATTTCATTTAGCCCCCTTATGCTTACTATAACTAGTTATTTTGGTTTTCTACTCGCGGCTTTAACGATAACCTCCGCTCTGTTTATTGGTTTGAGCAAGATACAACTTATTTAAAATTCCTATTTGAAATTAAAATTTTTGAAATGAAGAATTCATAAAATGAAAACTTTCTTCGAGATTTCGTGTATTCTAGAGTTATTTATAGTTTCAATTTTCAATCCTTAGTCGTTGAGATTCATGGCAATTCGGATTACTATTTAAGTATAGCTATTCCCTCTTTTTTTTTTCAAACTAATTGAAATGATTGAAGTTTTTTTATTTGGAATTGTCTTAGGTCTAATTCCTATTACTTTAGCTGGATTATTCGTCACTGCATATTTACAATACAGGCGCGGGGATCAGTTAGACCTTTGATTAATTAAAATTTATTTTTTATTGTATTGGCCTCCTCCTCTCTTTAATCCACAGGGGGTCAAATCCCCCAAATCCCTATTGCTGGATAAGTTGCTGAATCCCTTTCAGTCTAATTTTATCTAAGAAAAAAGAATCACGCTCTGTAGGATTTGAACCTACGACATCGGGTTTTGGAGACCCGCGTTCTACCGAACTGAACTAAGAGCGCTTTTTTATCGGAATAGATAAGACTGTAAAGCAAAGTTTTTTTCGAACCCCAGAGTATGATAAAAATGAAAGATTCTGTCCACTTTGAATTGATCTTCGTCGATTCCTCGTTACTGCACCTTTGAGTAGTAGCAGTAAGTAATAGGTAGGGATGACAGGATTTGAACCTGTGACATTTTGTACCCAAAACAAACGCGCTACCAAACTGCGCCACATCCCTTTGTATTGTTCCACAATGTCATTATATAGAATTTCTATCTTAGTTTCCACATCGTTATTTCCCCACACCATTTTTTGCTCAGTTCGTCTTTTTTGTTCCATTTAACATATAATAATAATAGTAAAAGGTTTGTATACAAGAATAAATCAGTATTTTTTATTTTCTCGTTATCTATTTTCTCAGCAAGAGGGAGATTTTTTTAGTTATTTTATAATTTTATGATAAGGTACCATCTTATTGACTTTTACTGGATCATTGGATAATTGAATAATTATTAATAAAAAAATAAAGGAATCCCATTTTAATTAGGTATTACGTGTACAACTATAGGGGGTCTGGTCTTTAACGACCTATCTATTGAATCATATATGTTTTCTTTTTTACAATAAAAAATATTACAATAAATAAAAAGGAGGATTTTCAATGCGAGATTTAAAAACATATCTCTCCGTGGCACCAGTACTAAGTACGCTATGGTTTGGGGCTTTAGCGGGTCTATTAATAGAGATTAATCGTTTTTTTCCGGATGCGCTAACATTCCCCTTTTTTCATTCTAGTTAATAACATAGTAAGGAATGAAGAAGATTAAAGATAGAATCAAATATCTGTGACTAATCCCTTCTCCTATTTTCTCTTTTTTCCCTTTTTTTAGAATTCAAATAAGGAAATAAGGGAGGAAAGGGAAAAAAAAAGTCTCTTTAACATCTGGGAAATTGGGGGTCCAATTCGAATTTAATTTCAATTTTATTTCAATCAATATTCCTAAATATAATAAAAGAATGGAAGTAGAATAGAAATGCGGGTTGAAGGTCTAAGTAAAGAATATTATCCAAGATATTTAAATCAAAAATGAAATATTCTATTTCGATTTGAAATAAAATTTAGAAATCTTCTGCCCTTTACTTATTCGTCCTTTACTTATTCGTTTTGAATCAAAAATTGAAAAGTTGAGTAAATCAAAAATTAAAAGGAGGTTCATGGCCAAGGGTAAAGATGTTCGAGTAACGGTGATTTTGGAATGTACCAGCTGTGCCCGAAACAACGTTAATAGGGTATCAACGGGCATTTCCAGATATATTACTCAAAAGAACCGCCACAATACACCTAATCGATTAGAATTGAGAAAGTTCTGTCCGTATTGTTATAAGCATAAGATTCATGGGGAGATAAAGAAATAGATCTAATTGAGTACCTGTATATTACCCCTTCAAGTAAGGCAAGGGCAAGTAAGGGAAGGGGGTGGCATTCTATCTATATCTATCTATAATTCAAAATTAAATCGAATAGAACAATTCTATATAAATAGAAATCTAAATCGAAAAAAATCCTATTTTAATTTTGAATTAAAATGAATTCAAATTAAGAAATAGAATTTTAAAGAAAAAGAATAAAATTAAATAATAAAACAAACCATGGATAAATCCAAGCGACCTTTTCTTAAATCAAAACGACCTTTTCGTAGGCGTTTGCCTCCTATTCAATCGGGGGATCAAATTTCTTATAGAAATATGAGTTTAATTAGTCGATTTATTAGCGAACAGGGAAAAATCTTATCGCGACGAGTGAATAGATTGACCTTGAAACAACAACGTTTAATTACTATGGCTATAAAACAAGCTCGTATTTTATCTTTGTTACCCTTTCTCAATAATCAGAAACAATTTGAAAAAACCGAGTTAACCGATAGAACTACAGGTCTTAGAACCAGAATTAAAAGGGTTTACTCTTGAATGATAATTTCAATCCAAACTCAAAGACAAGATTGGTTCTTTTCCGAGAATCCAGATGTGTCGTATGAAAAAAAAAAAGAATTTGAGAAAGTTTTTTGTATTGAACGTGTTCATTCATTTTGACTACTTTTTTATCTTAATCTTTTCTATTCTACCTTCCCGGAGACTGAACTCCGGGAAAACACGTTTACAATATTCCAGCAGATTCCTTCTAATCTACTTCTTTTGTGATCTCATTGTAAATCATAAAAAAACAATTCCTGTTTGATATGGCTATTTGTGCAAGTATTTTACGATTAAGAATCAACTGTCTCTTGTACAGATCATGTATTAATCGACTATAACTATAGAATATTCCACTCTCACGAATTATTGCGTTTATACGAGTGATCCACAGACGACGAAACTCTCTCTTTTTAATATCCCGATCCCTATGAGCTGAAAACAAAGCTCTTATTCTCTGTTGAGTAATAGTTCGAGTAAGTCTTGAATGGGCCCCTCGAAAGCTTGATGCAAATAAACGAATTTTTGTTCTACGTCTTCGAGCTATATATCCACGTCTAATTCTAGTCATTGAATAGATGAAACTTTCACGAATAACTAATTGATTTGTTCTCTTTCAGTTATTCTTTTAACACCTCCTAATCTATTAATAACAAAACGGATTTTTCCAATGTATAAACTAGAAATTCCAATGGCTTTGGCTACTATAACCTTCCTAACCACGATTTTTTTATTTCAATGCGAAATAAGAAAGAAATTTTCTTTTTTTAGAGGTGTCAAAAATATAGCAAATAAAAAATATAAAATGGATAAAGAAATAGTGTAGTGGGTTCCATCGTTTCTATGGTAACTTCTTAAACGGTGAGGTCTTCTCTATACACCGGAGCCTTCACTTCATTTAATCCAGGTTATTGGTAACTTGTATAGTTCATCCTCTTTTGCTCTACCCATGAATTATCCAGTAATAGTCCTTTCACAACGAAACCCATCTATACAGTAACAGTATTTAATTAGGAAAGTTAGCTGGGTAGCTGACCCTTTATAGTCCGTTCTTGACAGAGTAGGGTCGTAATCTTTATGCTTAAAAAATTCCTCCGCTTAATGGATAATCATTTTATACCAATGGAGAATTGCTTCTCATCTTACATTGCGGTAATTTGATTTGCACCAATGGAAGCCATAAAATTCATACACAATGCAGGAATATGAAAGGGGTTTTTTGTTTCTTTGTTTTCGATAAATAATAAATAGAAAAAAAAGGCCCCCTCCTCGATTCTATCCTATTTACCTTACCGGTACTCATCATTGATATTGGCACCTTTTTTTTGTTTTTGTACCGGCTCATTATATGATCGAAACGAGTCGCGCATACACCCGAGTACATGTTCCTCGTCGTTGAGGACATCCCCTAAGAGCGGGGGATTTAGTGACATTTCTGATTGGCTGTCTTGTATTTCTAATAAGTTGTTTAATAGTTGGCATGTTGAATTGGATACATAATAGACTGGTTTAGATTGATCCTAACCGGATGATTATGAATTATGTCTATTTCTCTTAAAATAAACAGTAAGTTAATAAATATTAAACGCAGTTAAAAAATTTCCAATCACGAATTTGCGTGAATTACATGTTATTTTCATTTAACCGCTACAAGATCAACAATTCCATAAGCTTGTGCTTCTGTTGCTGACATAAAAACGTCTCTTTCCATGTCTTCGGATACAACCCATAGGGATTTGCCCGTTTTTTGTCCATAAACCCTTGTGATGGTTTCGCGCAGTTTCAACAGTTCTTCCGCTTCCAGGATAAACTCTCCCGTCTGTGCTTCATAAAACGAACTAGCAGGTTGATGGATCATTACCCTGATAATAGTAAATAGTAATAGAATTTAAAAGTTTTTCTAGCTTACATGATGAAGCGGATAGAAAATAAAGATAAAGAATAGAATAATATGAAAAAGATCGAATTGAACAACCGTACAGGCATCCCTCTTGCATATGCATACGGCTCTGCACTAAGATTAACCTAACTTGGCCTCTTTATTGAAAAAAGAAAGAGAAAAATAGAATATATCATACCCAGGTGGTTAAATGATCAAATAGCCGTCCTTCCTTTCGGAATATGTCTAAAATACTATGATGGCTCCGTTGCCTTCTATCTTAATTATCTTAAATTTGATTTGTTTTGGATGTGATTCGGCAATCCCAAAGTTTCTTTTTGTTCCAATCAAAGAAAAAATATTTTTTTTGCGCACCTCTTGGATTCTTTTCTTTTGATAACATGAATATTGTTAAGAGCCTTTTAGTGTGATAGTGTGAACAAAAAAGGTTTGTGACGCTAAACCCAACTCCCAATTATAAAATGGAGAAGACCCTTTAATCTCATACTACTCTCTCGATACATAATCTAAATCTAATGTTTTTCAAAAGAATCAAAAAATTTATAATATCGAATGCAAAGTGCCATGCTATTATTGCTTACTATTTCCTAGGGCGAAGGCACAGTCTTCCCTTTTTTCTTAAAAAAAATCTCATTGGCGCCAAGCGTGAGGGAATGCTAGACGTTTGGTAATTTCCCCCCGACCAGGATAAAAGATCCCATTGACGCGGCTAACCCCATGCATATTGTATGAACATCTGGTCGCACAAATTGCATAGTATCATAAATAGCTACTCCGGGTATTACCCACCCGCCGGGAGAGTTTATAAACAAATAAAGATCCTTGTTATCATCTTCAATACTGAGATATATCATAAGACCAATAAGTTGATTTGAGATCTCGCTATCAACTGCTTGTCCTAAAAAAAGTAATCTTTCTCGATAAAGTCGATTAATTAGGGTACAATTGTATCCCTTCGGAATCGTACACGCACCTTTTGATGCATACGGTTCAAAAAAATCTCAAAAACAAAAAAAGAATCAATGTATGGATTCCAGACCTCAAAAAAAAGATTTTATTCTTGAATAAAGACAAGTTTTACTGCTTTCTTTTTCTTATAATTCTAATAAATAAAAAGTTACTAAATTTTTTGAATTAACTTCTCATTGATGTATTGTTTCATCAACCAACCCCGATGATATTTTCTTGTTCCTGAGTGAGTCTCTTTTCTCTTTTTAGGTTTATGCTCTACTCTGGGTAAAGATTGACTCGATTTTGATTTGCACATATAGGACAAATATTGTTATTACCGTTTTCTTTTTTTATGACTTTCTGCTTATTTTTTCAATTCCGTTTATACGTTCTACCAAGTTTTGATTAATAGTTTGAAATCAACCCACAGATATTCCACATAGGAATCGTTTAGGATCGAACTAGGAATCGTAGATATATTACTAATTGAGTTGGGTTTTTCTAAACAGAGCCTGAATAATTTATTTTTTTTAGTTCAACCAAGCCAACCATAAATCATTGTAATTGAGAATAATAAATAGTAATATGGATCCTCTCAAAACGGATCAAATTGCACTTCACGCTCCAAATTTTTTATGATTTAATGACTCCTTCTTGGGCGAAACGGAGGATATCTCGATTGAGGAGAGAACGGGTAAATCCCATATGACCCAGTATATCTGACAAGTCGCACTATACGTCGACCCAAGATGCATCTCCCTCTCCAGGGCTTCGGAAAGGTACTTTTGGAACACCAATAGGCATTTGCTTAAAGAAAAAAACTAAGTAATATATTTCACTTTGATGTAAAAACGTAAGAATATGATTTTATTGTGTTTATAATTTTTAAATATTAGCTTTTATCGGATTTCTTTTTTGCATAGATTACAAAAAGTTAGAAAGAAAAAAAGAAGGAATAAAGTTAAATTAGTAAGAATCGGGTGATGAGTAGATATGTATGTATTTGCTACTCGAAAATGTTATTCAACCCCATTGCATATTGATACTTATCGAGTATAGAATAAATCTGCTTCTTTTTGTTCCTATGAACATAATTATTCCGTAGAATAGAAAAAGAATAACTATTAACTCCCGTTCTTAAATAATTTATAATTTACTGAATAGCGAGGATCGATAGGATAGTCACAGTAGAGTCTTTTCTAATGCAATAAAGTTACGTAGTGTCTATCTATCTTTGATAAACTATCTTTGATAAAGGATAAAGGGGAATTTCTATGGGTTTGCCTTGGTATCGTGTTCATACTGTTGTATTGAATGATCCCGGCCGATTGCTTTCTGTTCATATAATGCATACGGCTTTGGTTGCTGGTTGGGCTGGTTCGATGGCTCTCTATGAATTAGCAGTTTTTGATCCTTCTGATCCTGTTCTTGATCCAATGTGGAGACAGGGTATGTTCGTTATACCCTTCATGACTCGTTTAGGAATAACCAATTCATGGGGCGGTTGGAGTATTACAGGAGGAACTGTAACGAATCCGGGTATTTGGAGTTATGAAGGTGTAGCTGGGGCACATATTATGTTTTCTGGTTTATGCTTTTTGGCAGCTATCTGGCATTGGGTGTATTGGGATCTCGAAATTTTTTTTGATGAACGTACAGGAAAACCTTCTTTGGATTTACCCAAGATCTTTGGAATTCATTTATTTCTTTCAGGAGTGGCTTGCTTTGGGTTTGGTGCATTTCATATAACAGGTTTGTACGGTCCTGGAATATGGGTGTCCGATCCTTATGGACTAACTGGAAAAGTACAACCTGTAAGTCCCGCATGGGGCGTAGAAGGTTTTGATCCTTTTATTCCGGGAGGAATAGCCTCTCATCATATTGCAGCAGGTACATTGGGCATATTAGCAGGTCTATTCCATTTGAGTGTCCGCCCGCCACAACGTCTATACAAAGGATTGCGTATGGGAAATATTGAAACCGTACTTTCCAGTAGTATAGCTGCTGTCTTTTTTGCAGCTTTTGTTGTTGCTGGAACTATGTGGTATGGTTCCGCAACTACTCCGATTGAATTATTTGGGCCCACTCGTTACCAGTGGGATCAGGGATACTTTCAGCAAGAGATATATCGAAGAGTTAGTACGGGGCTGGCAGAAAATCAAAGTTTAGCAGAAGCCTGGTCGAAAATTCCTGAAAAATTAGTTTTTTATGATTACATCGGAAATAATCCGGCGAAGGGAGGATTATTCAGGGCGGGCTCGATGGATAACGGGGATGGAATAGCAGTTGGATGGTTAGGGCATCCCATCTTTAGAGATAAGGATGGTCGTGAACTTTTTGTACGCCGTATGCCTACCTTTTTTGAAACATTTCCCGTTGTTTTGGTAGATGGCGACGGAATTGTTCGAGCGGATGTTCCTTTTCGAAGGGCAGAGTCAAAGTATAGTGTTGAACAAGTTGGTGTAACTGTTGAGTTCTACGGTGGTGAACTCAACGGAGTCAGTTATAGCGATCCTGCTACTGTGAAAAAATATGCTAGACGCGCTCAATTGGGTGAAATTTTTGAATTAGATCGTGCTACATTGAAATCCGATGGTGTTTTTCGTAGCAGTCCAAGGGGTTGGTTTACTTTTGGACATGCTTCATTTGCTTTGCTCTTCTTCTTTGGACACATTTGGCATGGTGCTAGAACCCTGTTCAGAGATGTTTTTGCTGGTATTGATCCGGATTTGGGTGCTCAAGTCGAATTTGGAGCATTCCAAAAACTTGGAGATCCAACTACAAGAAAACAAGCAGTCTGATATAACACTACTTTGGTTTCTTTCGTCTCTATTTTCTTTTTGGAATTTTTCCTAGGGGTCAGAGAAACCTTGATCACTACTTTTTTGCTCGTGTTCCTTCTTTATTTTTTATCCGGTAGATGGTCCTCCACAAATAAACAAATACAAATAAAAGGGAACAAACAGGTATGAAAGCTATAATTGTAAACTGCGATCGAATCTATGGAAGCACTAGTTTATACATTCCTCTTAGTGTCGACTTTAGGAATAATTTTTTTTGCTATCTTTTTTCGAGAACCGCCTAAAGTTCCAACTAAAAAGATAAAATGATTTTTCAGTATCTCAATTGACGTAATGAGCCTCGCAATGTTTTGAGGCTCATTACGTCAACTAGTCCCCATGTTCCTCAAATGGATCTCTTAGTTGTTGAGAAGGTTGCCCAAAAGCGGTATATAAGGCATACCCTGTAAAACTTACAAGTAAACCAGATAGAAAGATGGCTACTAGGGTTGCTGTTTCCATTCTTATAAAATTTCAAAACCTCAATGGATCCATGATAAGATCATTTATTTACAACTACAACGGAATGGTATACAAAGTCAACAGATCTCATCAATGAATACAATAGGATTTATGACTACTCAAACTGTTGAGAACGGTGGTTCAAAGCGAACGTCTGCAGGGTCTTTATTAAAACCCTTGAATTCGGAATATGGTAAAGTAGCCCCTGGGTGGGGAACAACTCCTTTGATGGGCGTCGCAATGGCTCTTTTTGCCATCTTTCTATCTATTATTTTGGAGATTTATAATTCTTCCGTTTTATTGGATGGAATTTCAATGAATTAGGTCTATAAGAATTGTAAAGTCATACAAAAGGAATCATTTCGAGCTCGTATTTTGAGCCCATTATACTTTG